CTAAGATTTCAATTCTTCCATGTTTCAGCAGTAGCATATTGTTCCATGGAGCTAAGGCCAAAAAGATGGAAGAAACAAGTGTTTCCACGACTCTACCATCCGGCCAATTCTGTTCCACTTCATCCCCTTTTCATGGGCACATATCTTTACGGCTAAGGAATGGGGAATCTTTCTCCTGTTACATGAATCAAATGTTTCATTTCATCCGGGAAAAGCCATCTCTTTCTCAACAATGTCTTTGTCATTTGATCCAATAGCGTTCCGTTAGATAGGAACAGATTTGATAAATACTGATAACTCTCGGATAGAGTATTAGAACGGAAAGATCCATTAGATAATGAACTATTGGTTCTAAACCATCTCTGGCGATGAATCAACAATTCGAAGTGCTTTTCTTGCGTATTCTTGATGAACCAGCGTTTATATATAGATGTAGGAGGGTTTGTTTGGGAAGCAATAAGCCCCTTTGACATCTCTTCATCTGCAAAGAATTCTCGACGTGAAAACACAGAGACAGAGGGCTGATCTTTGAATAGGGAAAAGAATGGATCCGCAGGGTCCCAAATGAATTGGCTTGTTCGAAAAAAGCCTTGTTCTTTGGAAGATCTATCTCGTGTCTGGTACTGCATGGTTCCACTCTGCAAGAACTCCGAATCATTCTCTTGAAGCTCATCCTCTTTATGATAAATGATCCATTTGCCCCGAAATGACCCAGTCCAATAGGGAAATCCCAATTCCGTGGACCTTTCGATACAATCAAATAGATTGCCACAAGGGCGCCATATTCTAGGAGCCCAAACTATGTGATTGAAGAAATCCTCCTCTATCTGTTGCGGATCAAGGGCCCCTTCCCCTTCTTCAAACTCCGATTCGTATTTTTCATATAGAAATCTCTGATCAACGATAGAACAAGATCCATTTTGCATCATATCTAACTGATTCCTTGGTTCGGACCGAAGAAGTAATGTCACTCGATTATTATCAAACTGACTGCAATATTTTTCTGTCCGTGAGGATCCCGCCAGAGCGCCTTCTACTTCTAATAGTAATAATAGTAATAGGCCATGAACTAGATCAGAATCATTCTCAACGAATCCATAAGAAGTGATCCAATCTTTTTCATCGTGTCTGGATGAAGACCAAAGATCTTGAGCGACCGATCCGGCAGAACAACTCAAAAGATAAAGAAGTATCGTGAATTTCTTCATGCTCGTTCCAAGTTCGAAGTACCATTTGTACAAATAAGAATCCCCTCCCTTACATGATTTCTTCTTCATATAGATAGATATAGGATCTATGGGGCAATTACTTAGAAGTACATTTTGTGTAACAGCCCTTCCTATCTGATAGAAAAGGATCCCATGATCCTGAACCGATCTTATCTGGGATCGAAAATCCCAAGTTTTTCTATGAAGAGCTGATCTAATTGTATTAGTTTCTATAATGGATTTCTTCTGTGTAATACTAATTGATAGGGCCTCATTGATAAGTGCTACAAGATCTCGCGCATTGGAACCCATGGTTATGGACCCGAATCCGTTAGTATGGAACATCTTCTTTTCCAAGTGAAATCCCCTAGTATATGAAAGAATGAAAAAGTGCTTTCGTTGTTGTGGAAGAAGAAGCCTTCGTATCTTAATGCATGTATTTAATTTATTCGGAGCTATTAGAGCGGGATCCACTTTTTGGGGAATATGAGTCGAAGCAATAACAAGAATCTTTCCAGTGGAACATCTTTCACAATCCCTGGAGAGATAGTTCTCTAATAGACCGAGGGATAAGTAATTCGACTCATTCACATGCAGATCATGAATGTTTGGAATCCATATTATGCAAGGAGACATTGCTTTTGCTAATTCGAATTGAAGGGTGATATCAAATCGGTCTATTTTCGGCGTCATATACATAGTTAGCAGCTCCATATCAATATCAAGGTCATCATCACTATCATCAATATCGTCACTATCATCAATATCGATATCGTCACTATCATCAATATCGATATCATCAATAAGATAACCTTTAGGCTTGTCATCCAGGAACTTGTTCGGAAATACCGTAATGAAAGGAACATAGGAGTTTGTCGCTAGGTATTTGACCAAACAGGATCGTCCAGTTCCTATAGAACCTATCACTAAAATACCTCTAGAAGGGGATAGGGCTAAGCGGAGCGAAAAGGGTTTTCCATGAGGAGATGGGGAATGAAAACTATTAGCCCCACACGAGGTTTGTGAATAAGTGATTGTCTGATAATGAGCAAGGAATATCCGTCTTTCTGCTAAACAGGATCTATTGAACTCATAATTCATTAGATCCTTTTGATGAATGTCAACTAAGTATCGTAAGGAAATTGATCCCGGTTGTTCAATCATTTGATAACCAGAGTCATTCTTTGATAAATGATCACTATGAGTCAGACTCAATAGAATTTGATCAATCCTTTTTTCTGTCGTTAAGGTGGAGAACTGAACCAAGAATTCTCTTTCTTCATCATCAATCG